TTGAATAAAAACGCAAAAAAAAAATATCGAAATAAAATGAAAATATAGAATAGAAGTTATTTCTATGTCTACCAAGAACTCCCATTTTTTACTAGGAATCTTTGTTTGTTGGATTGAATTAGTTTAGTTAGAGTCGCGAACTTATAAAAAACTTGTTAATTTTAATAAAAAACCTTTTCTTTTATTATATTAGAAAGAATAAAAGAAAAGGATGAGGGAATAATAAAATTTCTTAAACTTAAAGCGGATTATCATATATATTCGTCTAAAAAGATGAATAGGTACACTTCATTTAGTTCTCATTCCTTGCACTTATTAACTACTTAAATATTACTATTATTTAGAATAGTTTCTATATAATAGAGATACTTATCATAAGATACCTTTATAATAGGTACAAATATTAAATCGAGGTACCCATTCTATGACAGATCTTAACTTACCCTCCATTTTTGTCCCTTTAGTGGGCCTAGTATTTCCTGCGATTGCAATGGCTTCTTTATTTCTTCATGTCCAAAAAAATAAGATTGTCTAGATCCGATGGGACCAAATTTCATCAATTTATTCCAACACTGAATCATAATACAGATATTTGTTTAGTGTAATATGGGACAATATGTGGCTTTTTCCGAACACAAACGAAAGAACTGTTATGCATGCGGATACATGATATCCGCATAAATGTATGTATATGATATGCGGGTATATCTGGTTAAAAACGATCGGCGAATATTTTTATAATAGAAAGTATATGTATCTAACCAATTATTCCTAATGGTTCATATCAGACTAGTGCTAGTTGATGAAAGTTACTTCGGCATCATGAAAAGTAAAGTCAAATTTTTTCTCAATTCCAATCGAATGCAACTGGGTCTAGTATAGTATGAACTGGCGATCAGAACATATATGGATAGAACTTATAACAGGGTCTCGAAAAGCAAGTAATTTTTGCTGGGCCTGTATCCTTTTTTTAGGTTCACTAGGATTCTTAGTGGTTGGAACTTCTAGTTATCTTGGTAGGAATCTGATACCTGGATTTCCATCTCAGCAAATCATTTTTTTTCCACAAGGAATCGTGATGTCTTTCTATGGGATCGCGGGTCTATTCATTAGTTCATATTTGTGGTGCACAATTTCATGGAATGTAGGTAGTGGTTATGACCGATTCGATAGAAAAGAAGGAATAATGTGTATTTTTCGTTGGGGATTCCCTGGAATAAATCGTCGCATCTTCCTTCGCTTCTTTATGAAAGATATCCAATCAATCAGAATGGAGGTTCAAGAGGGTCTTTTTCCTCGTCGTATTCTTTATATGGAAATCAGAGGCCAAGGAAACATTCCCTTGACTCGTACTGATGAGAATTTGACTCCGCGAGAAATTGAGCAAAAAGCTGCTGAATTGGCCTATTTCTTGCGCGTACCAATTGAAGTATTTTGAAATGAACCGAACGAAGAATGAATGTTTTCTCCACATAATAGAAGGAGCTTGCTAATTTCCTTTTTTTTTAATACAATTGAAGTTTCCTCAGACTGTTCATTCGAGAAAAACATGTTAGATTCCATTTCCTCGTTCCGTTGATGCAACAACCCGCTAGAATAAAACAAAAGTTGGGGAACGTATATGGAACAACTACAACTATTCCAACTATAATAAATATAATAAACTATAATAATAATACATTTTTTCTATACCAAAACCCTTTTGTATCCGTATTTGTATGCGTATAGGGCCCAACTCAATTCTTTTATACTAGTAAAAAGTCTAATAAGTCTAATTAAGTATGAATTCATCAAATATCCGAATATGTATTTCGTAATACAGAATTCATACTTTTAGGTTAAGCCTCAGATTTTGAACTGATACCGTATTCCTGTGCTGTGGTTAGACGGTGCAACATTTCGAAATAATTAATTGAGATACCCGGAAATCCTATTTACTTAATTTATTACTTAATTTATTTACTTTTTATATATTATATATATATTTCTCTATCTATTTATTTCGAATTTTTTTTTCATCCGAAAAAGGACCCTTAATTTTATTTCTATATTCCTTAATTCCTTCTGGATCTAAGGAGTCAATGATTATACAAAAATGGGAATAGATCCATAGGTTCCATACCTTGTTATAGAACTTGTGCTTTAGAGAAACATCAGATCAGATAGAGTTGACAAATGAAGCAGTTCATTAACAATTCACAGATAAAAAAAATGAAAAAAAAGAAAGCATTGATTTCCCTCCCATATTTTGCATCTATAGTATTTTTGCCCTGGTGGGTCTCTCTCTCATTTCAAAAAAGTCTCGAACCTTGGATTATTAATTGGTGGAATACTAGGCAATCCGAAACTTTTTTGAATGATATTCAAGAGAAAAATGTTATAGAAAAATTCCTAGAATTAGAAGAACTATTCTTGTTGGATGAAATGATAAAAGAATACCCAGAGACACATATACAAAATATACAAAAGCTTCGTATAGGAATACACAAGGAAACGATACAATTGGTCAAAACACACAATGAATATCATCTCCATATCATTTTGCATTTTTCGACAAATATAATATGTTTCGCTATTTTAAGCGGTTATTTTATTCTGGGTAATGAAGAACTTGTCATTCTTAATTCTTGGGTTCAGGAATTCTTCTATAACTTAAATGACACAATAAAAGCTTTTTCGATTCTTTTAGTTACTGATTTATGGATTGGATTTCACTCGACCCATGGTTGGGAACTAATGATTGGTTCGATCTACAATGATTTTGGATTGGCTCATAACGACCAAATTATATCTGGTCTTGTTTCCACTTTTCCAGTTATTCTAGATACAATTGTGAAATATTGGATCTTCCGTTTTTTAAATCGCGTATCTCCTTCGCTTGTAGTCATTTATCATTCAATGAATGAATGAAGAACTTATTTGATCTCCTGATATCAATCAAAATTTTTCTTCGCGCATAAAGAAAGCATTTTACATTTGACTTATTCTTTCTTTATACTTCTACCTCTTCAAGGTATTTGTCCCATTTCAATAGAATTATTTCAGTACAATGGCAGACTCGTGGATAGGGAACTATACTAGCTACCTATCTAATTTATTGTAGAAATTCCTGGATGAATGATTGGATCATGCAAAATAGAAATACTTTTTCTTTTTCTTGGGTAAAGGAACAGATCGCTCGATCTATTTCTGTATCGATCATGATATATGTAATAACTCGAACATCTATTTCAAATGCGTATCCCATTTTTGCGCAGAAAGGTTATGAAAATCCACGAGAAGCAACTGGGCGAATTGTATGCGCCAATTGCCATTTAGCTAATAAGCCTGTGGATATTGAAGTTCCGCAAGCTGTACTTCCTGATACTGTATTTGAAGCAGTTGTTCGAATTCCTTATGATATGCAACTGAAACAAGTTCTTGCTAATGGTAAAAAAGGGGCTTTGAATGTAGGGGCTGTTCTTATTTTACCCGAGGGATTCGAATTAGCCCCCCCCGATCGTATTTCCCCCGAGGTGAAAGAAAAGATAGGAAATCTGTCTTTTCAAAGTTATCGTCCCAATAAAAGAAATATTCTTGTAATAGGTCCTGTTCCAGGTCAGAAATATAGTGAAATCGTCTTTCCCATTCTTTCCCCCGACCCTGCTACGAAGAAAGACGTTCACTTCTTAAAATATCCCATATATGTAGGTGGGAATAGGGGAAGGGGTCAGATTTATCCTGATGGGAGCAAGAGTAACAATACAGTCTATAATGCTACATCCGCGGGTATAGTAAGCAGAATAGTACGCAAAGAAAAAGGAGGATATGAAATAATCATCGTTGATGCATCGGATGGACACCAAGTGGTTGATATTATACCTCCAGGACCAGAACTTCTTGTTTCAGAGGGTGAATCCATCAAGCTTGATCAACCATTAACAAGCAATCCTAATGTAGGGGGATTTGGTCAGGGAGATGCCGAAATAGTGCTTCAAGATCCATTACGCGCCCAAGGCCTTTTGTTCTTCTTGGCATCCGTTATTTTGGCACAAATTTTTTTGGTTCTTAAAAAGAAACAGTTTGAAAAGGTTCAATTATACGAAATGAATTTCTAGATCCAGAGATTCCTTACCACCAAGTCGGTAAAAAACGCGGAATTCTTGTCGATCAATACAATTAAATATATATGATTCTGTAAATCCCTTTGCTTGCTTTGTTTATACTATTTTTTCGGGATGTATGGAATTCTTTACTTGTATCCCATTCCTGGCACTATACAATAGGCATACAAAAACAAAGGAAGAGGAGACAGGGCAAGGACGGGATAAATGAAAGGAACGGTACTGGATTATAAGTCTTACTAATCTTCTATTCGACACAAGAAAAAGGACTTTGTACCCTTTCTTGTGTCGTCTTGTATCGAAATAATAATGATTTTTCTCTTGTTCGCCAAAGATTACTATTTCTTCGTTTCCGGGTCTATCGGAATTCCTTTGTTTAGATTCATAAGAAGTAGTAGACAAACAAAAAGGGTTAGGGGGGGTAATTCATCGAGCAAACGGAACTTTTTCTATTATTCAATTAACTTCAACGTAGAATAGAACTTATTTATAAAAGAAAAAGAAAAATTCTTCAAACAAAAAAATGACTTTAACTCTTTTTATTGAGAAGCGGATTAGATTTGATTTTTACGCATACCCCAATCCTTTTTATTTCATCACCTTTTTTATTTTATCTTTTTTTTTTTTTATAGAGTAAGGTTCTATTAGTTTAGTATGGAAATGATTTGCAGGATGTCTCATCCGTTTAAATCCATATAATTATCCATAAAATCGATTGATTCCTTCTTGTTGCTTCTCGTAAGAGTTAATATTATATTATGGAGGAACGACAGAGCCTATAAATCAATCAATAGAAATAGATTCCATTCCGTTGTTCAAAAACATCATAAGAAACAAAGGAATAAAGTGGTTTGAAAGATCAGAGCAAAGGATCCATTTTGTCATTTCTACGAAAAT